TCCTTTTCTTATCTTAGCACCTATTATTCACTATAACTATATATAATTAACAATTAAATTATAAGTTACTAGTTAATAACTATTAAATTTCTATAATTTTATAGAACTGCTTTAAAAAATTTTAAGTTTTCAGAAAGAGTTCAATTTTTTCAAATTGTAATTTACAATTTGATTAAATTGATATTCATCATATTATAATTAATTAAATTAAATAAGTAAAATTCCATTTTTTTTTATTTTATATCATTTTTTTTTTATAAAAGATATATATAAAATCTATCTAATATAGAAATTATTTGGAAAATAAAAAAAAAATACATATATGTATATATGTAAATACATTATGTTATACATTATAGTTAGAAGTAGTTCTATATATTCTAACTATTCTATCTATATCGTTAGATATAGTTATAGTTAGTTCTATAGTTAGATATAGTTAGTTCTATACTATATAATAAAATATGAACTATATACAACTATATGGTTCTAGTTCATATTAAATATAAATATAGTTAGTATTATAAAATTAAAATAAATAACTAAGCTAAGATTGGCTAATAGATGAAATCCGGTAGTTTCTTTGATTTCTATATACTATTTTTCTCTTATGTTATGTGATATGTGTATGTAATATGTGAGCCCGCTTAGCTCAGAGGTTAGAGCATCGCATTTGTAATGCGATGGTCATCGGTTCGACTCCGATAGCCGGCTTTTTTCTATCGATTTTTTACGTGATTGAGAGTCTCTCTCCCCATTTTATCAAAATGTTGAATAACTGATCCATCTATTATGTCGTGGTAACTTGCAACTATAAATAAAAAACAACATATTGGAAGAATTAGATCTCTTTCTACAGAACAAATCATAAAAGAACAAATTATAAAACGTAGCCACAACTTCCTATATATACACTATATATACAAAAAATTTTAAAATTATATTTATATATAGAATTTATATATAGAAATTATATATATACATATATACTAAAAATACGGATAGTGATACAATTTATTTTATATTTTATTCTACTTTTTTGTAGTATTTCAATAAATTTAGCTTTGCTTTGTTTATCCTTTAGTTCAGTCTTAATTTAGAGTTCAGTTTTAATTTTTGTTTATTCTTAAACAATGAAATTTCAATAAAATAAAAAAAGGAGTCTTTATGTCTCGTTACCGAGGACCTCGTTTCAAAAAAATACGTCGTCTGGGGACTTTACCAGGACTAACTAGTAAAAGACCTAGCTCCAGAAGTGATCCTAAAAACCAATTGCGTTCTGGTAAAAGATCGCAATATCGTATTCGTCTAGAAGAAAAACAGAAATTGCGGTTTCATTATGGTCTGACAGAGCGACAATTACTTAAATATGTGCATATTGCTGGAAAAGCCAAAGGGTCAACAGGTCAGGTTTTACTACAATTACTTGAGATGCGTTTGGATAATATCCTTTTCCGATTGGGTGTAGCTTCGACGATTCCTGGAGCCAGGCAATTAGTTAACCATAGACATATTTTAGTTAATGGTGGTATAGTGGATATACCAAGTTATCGTTGTAAACCGAGAGATATTATTACTACGAAGGATAAACAAAGATCGAAAACTCTGATTAAAAATTATATTTCTTTATCCCCTCACGAGGAATTGCCAAAACATTTGACTTTTGACTCATTCCAATATAAAGGAGTAGTAAATCAAATAGTAGATAGTAAATGGATTGGTTTGAAAATAAATGAGTTGTTAGTCGTAGAATATTATTCCCGTCAGACTTGAACCTCACAAAAATAACAAAGAAAAATTCATAGAATTTTGCCTGTTTTCGCCGAAATAAAAATAAATAGATCTAAGGGCCTTGGTCCGAATTTTTATTATTCACCTATCACAAACGGACAAGCGGTAATATTTTTTGCTCTTTCTTTTTCCGATATTTGTATTTTACGTATCACAGTAATGTGATTAGGAATTGAGAATTTATATCAAATAAGGGTCCTCTTGTTGAGATGATGGTATTTGATTTGATTCAGTAACGTTGGTGAATTAAGATAAACGGAAAGAGAGGGATTCGAACCCTCGGTAAACAAAAGTCTACATAGCAGTTCCAATGCTACGCCTTGAACCACTCGGCCATCTCTCCTACATAATCTTATTATTGACCAGAAACCGAGTGAATAGTGAATAGCGAGTCATTCATATTATTGCAGTACAAGTGCGACTGATGAATAGTTCCATAGGAAAAATTCCTTTCAAATCAAATAAAATTTTCTATTTCTCAACAAAAATTTAGCTCATTAGCTATCCCATAGATCTAATACAAATTATTGAATCGTCCCGTGTATTTTTATATTTAAATTGTATGACATGGCATATACATGTTATGCAAACAAAAAACAAAACGAAATAATTTTTCTATAAAAAAAATGGATTAGACTAAGGTAAGTATCCGTTTTGTTTTTTGTTTCTTCTTTGGATCATAACCAAATAAAAACTTCTCGAATTATCAGAATCCGCAGTACAATCCTCGGTTATTCAACTTAGATGAAATATTTATTATAGTTCCGTTCGTTGTTATACTACGAAATTCGAATGAAATCGAATCTGATTTCAATATTTCATATCTCTCCTTGTCCAATCCAAACAAAAGGTCCACATCTTTTTTTATAATTAGTCTGTTTTTATTTTATGTTATTTCGTACCGTACAATTCCTTTAGTTTGCGGGATCATTTTCCCCTTACCCTAAGGGTAATGAAAAGAATTATAGAATGGATTGTTAATTATGCCAAGATCTCAGATAAATGCAAATTTTATTGATAAGACCTCTTCAATTGTGGCCAATATCTTATTACGAATAATTCCGACAACTTCCGGAGAAAAAAAGGCATTTACCTATTACAGAGATGGTGCGATTTGATTCTTTTTTTTAGGTCCAGTATTACGAGAAAGAAAAGAGACATAGTTCGAGATAGAAAAAACCAAATTATTAAAATAAACCCACGCTTGGTGAAGGTGAAGTTTGTAGATAGAACAATTCCTTCTGTCGTGTATCCTCGATTGATGCAGCCTCGGATGCTTCAATTGTTGATTTTAGTATTTAGCGAAAGGTTACACCTATGGGTTCCGTATTGCGAGTCAATCCTACTCCACTAGTACCAATAGGCAGCATAGGGGAAGAAGCACTACACCTAGGAATCAACAACATGAAAACTTTGTTATAAATTACCCTTTTCCTTATCGGTATCGGGGCTAACAAGAATGGTTGGGACAACAAACATCCATCTCGTTCGTACTTTGGGTATCCATATAACCATCAAAGATCGTTGAAGTGACTAATTCCTGGAAATAGGAGGCGTTGAGGACAAAGAAATTGTTGGAGTTACCATTTCCATCTAGTACTAATACAGTTGGTGTTAATAAAAAACCTCTTGCAGGAAGGCTGGCTAGAGATTTCTTGTAAAAATACTAGCTCCTTTCAGTTCATAATGAGAATAGTCAAATTTGAATTTCATGGATTATTTCCCTTAGTACTATGCGCAGAAAGAAGGGAGGAGCCATATGAAATGAAAATCTCACGTACGGTTCTGGAACGGAGATTCTTTGAATAGAATGAACGACCGTAACGGATGTTGGCTCAATCCGAAGGAAATTATGCGGAAGCTTTACAAAATTATTATGAAGCTACGCGACCAGAAATTGATCCCTATGATCGAAGTTATATACTCTATAACATAGGACTTATACACACAAGCAACGGAGAGCATACAAGGGCTTTGGAATATTATTTCCGGGCACTGGAACGAAACCCATTCTTACCACAAGCTTTTAATAATATGGCCGTGATCTGTCATTACGTGCGACTATCTCTACTATAGAAAGAAGAAAAAAAGATCCAATTAACTAGTAAATACTAGAATGAAATAGGTTTTCTACATATGCGTCGTCTAAAGCAACGGTTTTTATCAGCTGTAGCAAGTAAAGAGACTTCACGAGAACCAAAATTAAGAAGAAATGGATAAAGCCTATATACTCCATGGATAAAGGATTGAATTGATAGAGAAAGCACCGTAAAGATCAATTAGCAAGCTATTTGGTCGATAGAGTTAAGAACTGCTTTGCTTACTTATCCCGTGATACAGGATAAAAGTTAGGAATCAAATTATGTAATAGAGTTGATCCACTAAGGTATTGAGCAGCGGTGTAGCATCAGATCCCAAAGATCGTAAGTTCTTTTTTCTTATATTATATTAGGATATTAGGGAGGAAAGTCTTTTTCAAAAATTCTATATCTATATTATATAAATTCCATATATGCAATCGAGATAGTTACCTTTCAGAGAATTCTAACACTATATTTTAACACTATTATATATAGGATATAGGGTCGATCCATACTTCATTCCTCTGAAGGTGGGAGAAAAGATAAAGCTTTTTATTGATCAAAAAATTAGAGTTTTAAACTTATGTAATTAACTTCTTCTGGCTAACCCAACAAAAATGGGATACTTTTATGACAATATGACAAATTTAATTCAATTAACATAAGGTAGATTAAGACGGGGCGCAAGCAAAAAGAATCGATTGTCGAGCCGTATGAGGTAGGAAACTCTCAAGTACGGTTCGAAGGGAAGGAGCTACCTATTCCGACCGGGGAGAACAGGCCATTCTACAAGGTGATTCTGAAATTGCAGAGGCTTGGTCCGATCAAGCTGCTGAGTATTGGAAACAAGCTATAGCGCTTAGTCCGGGTAATTATATTGAAGCACAAAATTGGTTGAAGATCACGAGGCGTTTTGAATAAGACCACTCCCCTTTTTAATTCATTAAAATTAGTTGTTGGATCCATCAATCAAATAAAATAGATCGTGTTCCCATGAAAAGATCCAATCAAGAGTTTCATTATATCCTTTCTTTATAAAATCATTGTATGGTATCTCATAGGGATAAAACGGTATAGAATAAAACTAATAAAGCTAGTAAAAGAAAGATACAAGATACAGTGGAATGA